ATAAAAAACTCTGGACAATTTCGAAATCAGACCAAGCGTCTTAATACATATGCAAAAAAATTCATTATTGGCCCACCATTGATTACAAGATTTAGCTTTTATGAATCGCTATTGCTTTGATACGAATAATGGCAGTCGTTTCAGTATGTTAAGGATACAGATGTATCCACAATTCATTTAGAGTTACTTAATAGCCTATTTCTTATACTATATCTCTCTCCCGTGAAATTCTCGAGCCGAAAGATGGATGCATATGCTGTGTTTCATTTTGCTAAATGATATCAATTAAATGGTGTATCAATTCTATAAATTGGATATAGCAATAAATAAATCAGCAAAATTCTTTTATTTTAGATAGAAGAAATGTTTCTTCTATCTAAAATAAAAGAATGTACCCTTCTATCCAAATCCAATTTGCATCGATAAAATAAACCCAAATTATAGATTCCAGCAGTAGATGAATAATTGCAAATTTTTGTGTGTACGAGATTCGAATAACTTCAAAATAACTGACATAATTTTTTATTTTTCCTGATCAGAAAAATACATGAAAAAGAAAGGAGGTAGAAAAATTTTTTGATTTATGGTTAAAGAAGAAAAACAAGAAAACAGGGGTTCTGTTGAATTTCAAGTATTCAGTTTCACCAATAAGATACGGAGACTTGCTTCACATTTGGAATTACACAAAAAAGATTTTTCATCGGAAAGAGGTCTACGAAGACTTTTGGGAAAACGTCAACGTTTGCTGGCTTATTTGGCAAAGAAAAATAGAGTACGTTATAAGAAATTAATAAGTCAGTTGGATATTCGGGAGAAGTAATTTAATCGTTCGAATTTTTTTCTTATTTTATTAGTAGTCTTATAGTAGTTTTAGATTTTGCATTTTGATGAGCCTCGTTTTGAGGAATTCATGGAGGAATTCATGGAATAATGAATTAAGGAAGAAAAAAGAATATGAGTCTACCGTTTACAAGAAAAGATCTAATGATAGTCAATATGGGCCCTCAACACCCATCAATGCATGGTGTTCTTCGACTGATCGTTACTCTCGATGGTGAAGATGTTGTTGATTGTGAACCCATATTAGGCTATTTACACAGAGGAATGGAAAAAATCGCCGAAAACAGAACTATTATACAATATTTGCCTTATGTAACACGGTGGGATTATTTAGCTACTATGTTTACAGAAGCAATAACGGTAAATGCACCTGAATTCTTAGAAAATATTCAAATACCTCAAAGAGCCAGCTATATTCGGGTAATTATGCTAGAATTGAGCCGTATAGCTTCTCACTTATTATGGCTTGGGCCTTTTATGGCGGATCTTGGCGCACAAACTCCTTTTTTCTACATTTTTAGAGAGAGAGAATTGATATATGATCTATTTGAAGCTGCTACAGGTATGCGAATGATGCATAATTACTTTCGCATCGGCGGAGTAGCTGCCGATCTACCTTATGGATGGATGGATAAATGTTTAGATTTCTGTGATTATTTTTTACGAGGAGTTGTTGAATATCAACAACTTATTACACAGAATCCTATTTTTTTAGAACGAGTTGAAGGAGTAGGTTTTATTAGCGGAGAAGAAGCTGTAAATTGGGGCTTATCGGGACCAATGTTACGAGCTTCTGGAATACAATGGGATCTTCGTAAAATTGATCCTTATGAGTCGTACAATCAATTCGATTGGAAAGTCCAATGGCAAAAAGAAGGAGATTCGTTAGCTCGCTATTTAGTACGAATTGGTGAAATGAAGGAATCCATTAAAATTATTCAACAAGCTATAGAGAAAATTCCTGGAGGACCATATGAAAATTTAGAAGCCCGACGCTTTAAGAAAGCAAAGAATTCGGAATGGAATGATTTTGAATATAGATTTCTTGGTAAAAAACCTTCCCCGAATTTTGAATTATCAAAGCAAGAGCTTTATGTAAGAGTAGAAGCTCCAAAAGGTGAATTAGGAATTTATCTGGTAGGAGATGACAGTCTTTTCCCCTGGAGATGGAAAATCCGTCCACCCGGTTTTATTAATTTACAAATTCTTCCTCAGCTAGTTAAAAAAATGAAATTGGCTGATATCATGACGATATTAGGTAGTATAGATATCATTATGGGGGAAGTTGATCGTTGAAATGATAATAGATAGGGTAGAGGTAGAAACTATCAATTCTTTTTCGAAATCGGAATTATTAAAAGAAGTCTATGGACTGATATGGATTCTACCTATTTTGACCCTCCTACTGGGAATCACAATAGAAGTACTTGTAATTGTGTGGTTAGAAAGAGAAATATCCGCATCGATACAACAACGTATTGGTCCTGAATATGCCGGCCCTTTAGGACTGCTTCAAGCTATAGCAGATGGAACTAAGCTTATTTTTAAAGAGGATATCCTCCCATCCCGAGGAGAGATTCCTTTATTTAGCATTGGACCCTCTATAGCAGTCATATCTGTTTTATTAAGTTTTTTAGTTATCCCTTTTGGATATCATTTTGTTTTAGCTGATCTTAGTATTGGTGTTTTTTTATGGATTGCCATTTCAAGTATTGCTCCTATTGGTCTTCTTATGGCAGGATATAGCTCAAATAATAAATATTCTTTTTCAGGTGGTCTACGAGCAGCTGCTCAATCTATTAGTTATGAAATACCATTAACTTTTTGTGTGCTAGCAATATCTCTACGTGTGATTCGTTAAAAAAGGATCTTTTCCTCTAAAATTCATTGAATACTTATCTTCCTTTTCTTATTCTGTATTCAGGTCGGTAAGTCAAACTAGATAGCTATATGAGTGAAACAAAACAACTTATTAATTTGTAGTAAAAAAAAAAATCTCATTTCCTACGTACAAGAAAAAGTTGAAGTAAACATAAGCAGTGTAAACTCTTTACCCCAAGATTGAGATTGTTTGATTAGTCATCATATCTTGAAGCGGGCAAGAATAAAGGATTCACGATATGGAATTCCATTACTAGAATATTTTTAGTTATTACTAGAACTTATAACCATATAAAAGAATCCATAAAAAGTTAGTGAGGGATTAGGAACACTAAAGTACATAAAGGATTAGTAATGAGAGAATCTAAATCATTAGACATTCTTCTTCATAAAAGGAATCATAATAAGGGCTTGAAATTGGTGGAAATAATCAAGTAGTACTTTCTTCGGATTCCGATCCAGAGTATATTCCCATTCACTTGTTAAGGAAATAGCTATCAAGAACGAATTAACCCTTTATTTATTTCTTTTTTCTTTTTAAGTACCCCCTTCCCCGGGAAAGAAGAATAGGACAAAAGATATGAAATGCAATACAAAAAAAGATCTTTATTTCTTCTTTATGGAATTCTTCATGAACTAATATCCAATTCTTTTCGTTTATTTATTGCTATAACGAGTGTTTTATTCCAATAATAAGTTATTACTCAATAAGAAAAAACTGTCATTTTATTATATAAAGGATAAGATCAATTCGGAAGCGCTTTTTTATTATTTTAGCAGACGGAATTGCTTTGGTCTAATTTAGGACTTTTCAATCCATTTTATCTTACCTAATTCTATCTACGCGGGGGGATAAGATCGAAAAGAAATAATCCTTTTTTCTGATCATAGAGGAGCCGTATGAAGCTAAGGTTTCATGTACGGTTTTGGAATAGCGGTGGGAACTGTGATGTTATCATCGACTATGATTATCTAACAGTTCAAGTACGGTTGATATAGTTGAAGCACAGTCCAAATATGGTTTTTTGGGATGGAATCTTTGGCGTCAGCCTATAGGTTTTTTAGTTTTTCTAATTTCTTCTTTGGCAGAATGTGAAAGATTACCCTTTGATTTACCAGAAGCAGAGGAAGAATTAGTAGCGGGTTATCAAACCGAATATTCCGGTATTAAATATGGTTTATTTTATCTTGCTTCTTACCTAAATTTATTAGTTTCCTCTTTATTTGTAACTGTTCTCTACTTAGGTGGGTGGAATTTTTCTATTCCCTATATATCCTTTTTTGGATTTTTCCAAATTAATAAAATTGTGGGAATTTTGGAAATGATAATGGGTATCCTTATTACATTAACTAAAGCTTTTTTATTTCTCTTCATTTCTATAACAATAAGATGGACTTTACCCCGTATGAGAATGGATCAGTTATTAAATCTTGGCTGGAAATTTCTTTTACCTATTTCTCTGGGCAATCTCTTATTAACAACTTCTTCCCAACTCGTTTCACTATAAATAAGATAATACAATAACAGTAAGAATATCTTCAACGCAAAAGTTCTCTCAAACAAGAGAAAGAAACATACCTTTTTCATAGATATTTAGAATATGTTCCCTATGATAACTGGGTTCATTAGTTATGGTCAACAAACAATACGTGCCGCAAGATACATTGGTCAAGGTTTCATAATTACCTTATCCCACACAAATCGTTTACCTGTAACGATTCACTACCCTTATGAAAAATCAATTACATCCGAGCGTTTCCGCGGGCGAATCCACTTTGAATTTGATAAATGTATTGCTTGTGAAGTATGTGTTCGTGTATGCCCAATAGATCTACCCCTTGTGGATTGGAGATTTGAAAAGGATATTAAAAAGAAACAATTGCTTAATTATAGTATTGATTTCGGAGTTTGTATATTTTGTGGTAACTGTGTTGAATATTGTCCGACAAACTGTTTATCAATGACTGAAGAATATGAACTTTCCACTTATGATCGTCATGAATTGAATTATAATCAAATTGCTTTGAGTCGGTTACCAATCTCCATAATGGAGGATTACACAATTCAAACAATTAGGAATTCGCCTCAAAGTAAAATTGACGAAGAAAAATCTTGGAATTCAAGAACGATTACTGATTACTAGGTACTAGGATTTTTTTGTTAGAAAAATCCAATAGTTTTTTACTAACTATAAAGAATAATTAATAACTACCGCTTATTAAAAATTATTCTTGATTTAAAATGAGAATAGATTTTCGTGATGTGATTTCTAACTATACAATTTTTATATAAATATCCTAATCCCTTATCCCTTTTTCTTTTCTTGAATCTTTTAGTTTTAGTCAGTTCATGAAAAATTTTATACTATTAATTTCTTCTTATCCATAATGGATTTACCCGGACCAATACATGAGATTCTTGTGCTATTTGGGGGATTTGTTCTTCTACTAGGGGGTCTAGGAGTAGTATTACTTACCAACCCAATTTATTCTGCCTTTTCACTGGGATTAGTTCTTGTTTGTATATCCTTATTCTATTTTTTATTGAATTCCTACTTTGTAGCTGTCGCACAACTTCTTATTTATGTGGGAGCCATAAATGTCTTGATCATATTTGCTGTAATGTTTGTAAATGGCTCAGAGTGGTCTAAAGATAAGAATTATTGGACTATTGGGGATGGGTTTACTTCACTCGTTTCTATAACTATTCCTTTTTCACTAATGACTACTATCCCAGATACGTCATGGTATGGAATTCTTTGGACTACAAGATCAAACCAAATAGTAGAACAGGGTCTCATAAATAACGTTCAACAAATTGGGATTCATTTAGCAACCGATTTTTATCTTCCATTTGAACTCATTTCCCTAATTCTTCTAGTTTCTTTAATAGGGGCGATTACTATGGCTAGACAATAATAAATTTTTTTAATTTTCAAATCTAAAAAAATAACTAAAGAATAAAATAATTTTGATTTAGTAAAATCCATCTACTGTCGACACAACAAATACTTTTTTTTTTTCTCTTTTGTTGCGTAATTGTTCGATTCTAATTAATTGAATCGGTTCAATTCTTGTCCTCATATTGAAATGAATCGAGATTGATAAGGAGTTAGTTAATGATGTTTGAGCATGTACTTTTTTTGAGTGTCTATTTATTTTCGATTGGTATCTATGGATTGATTACAAGCCGAAACATGGTTAGAGCTCTAATATGTCTTGAACTTATACTGAATTCAATTAATCTAAATCTCGTAACATTTTCTGCTCTATTTGATAGTCGCCAATTAAAAGGAGACATTTTCGCAATTTTTGTTATAGCCCTTGCGGCGGCTGAAGCAGCTATTGGACTATCCATTCTTTCTTCCATCCATCGTAACAGGAAATCAACTCGTATCAATCAATCGAATTTTTTGAATAATTAGATATAGATTTCTCTAAACAAAGGCGCATATAGAATAATATGGAACCTTAAGATTAATAAAATTCGAGTCTTCTTTTCTTATTTTTATTTGAGAATACCCATTTTTGAAGTAGGTTATTTCAGAGTATTCTTTTTTACTTATTGAATTTTGCATTTTTGCAATTCATTGATATTGCAATATTCAAATTGCAATAATTTATATTGCAAAGATAATAGCCAATTTATTTTTATTGGCTAATTCGAATTAGTATGTAGAATTCGTATAATTATGACTGTTGAAGCCTTAAATTCAAGTCTCTTGGCTCTTTTCATGCTTTCTCACAAACAGATTAAGAAATATATTGCATTATTTATTCAAGTTTGAATAAACCATTGCTTCGTCTGGTGTCTACAATACATATAACTTATATAGTACTAATTTCATTTTTACCAGATCGAAAATTGTTATGTTGAAAAGGAAAATTTCTAGATCCAATGTCACATTCTGTAAAAATTTATGATACATGTATAGGATGCACTCAATGTGTACGAGCTTGTCCAACAGATGTATTAGAAATGATACCTTGGGATGGATGTAAAGCCAAGCAAATTGCTTCTGCGCCGAGAACCGAAGATTGTGTGGGTTGTAAGAGATGCGAATCTGCCTGCCCAACAGATTTTTTAAGTGTCCGCGTTTATTTAGGGCCTGAAACAACCCGCAGCATGGCTCTATCTTATTGATACGTTACAAAAAACTCCACTTGAATCGTTTGATTCCTCTTTACCGAAGAAGCCTGTGCTCAAAATAATTGAGCATGGGCTTTTCTGGTCAAAACGTATCTTGTCTTTATTACTTTATCATGAGTTATTTTCCTTGGTTAACAATACTTGTTGTTTTTCCGATATTTGCAGGTTCATTAATTTTCTTTTTACCACATAAAGGAAACAAAATCGTTAGGTGGTATACTATATCTATTTGTTTATTAGAATTCCTTCTAATGACGTATGCATTCTGTTATCATTTCCAATTAGAGGATCCCTTAATGCAATTAAGGGAGGATTCTAAATGGATAGATGTTTTTGATTTCCACTGGAGATTGGGAATCGATGGACTTTCAGTAGGATCTATTTTATTGACAGGATTTATCACTACTTTAGCTACTTTAGCGGCTTGGCCAATTACCCGGAATTCGCGATTATTCTATTTCCTGATGCTAGCAATGTATAGTGGTCAAATAGGATTATTTTCTTCACGAGACCTTTTACTTTTTTTTATCATGTGGGAGTTAGAATTAATTCCTGTTTACTTACTTTTATCCATGTGGGGGGGGAAAAGGCGTCTATATTCAGCTACCAAGTTTATTTTGTATACTGCAGGCGGTTCCATTTTTTTCTTAATCGGAGTTCTGGGTATGGGCTTATATGGTTCCAACGAACCAAGATTAGACTTGGAACAATTGATTAATCAATCATACCCTGCAACATTAGAAATAATACTTTATTTTGGCTTCCTTATTGCTTATGCTGTCAAATTGCCGATTATACCTCTACATACGTGGTTACCAGATACCCACGGGGAAGCACATTACAGTACATGTATGCTTTTAGCGGGAATCCTATTAAAGATGGGAGCATACGGATTGATTCGGATCAATATGGAATTGTTACCTCATGCTCATTATCTATTTTCCCCCTGGTTGGTAATAATAGGAGCGGTGCAAATAATCTATGCAGCTTCAACTTCTCTTGGTCAACGAAATTTCAAAAAAAGAATAGCCTACTCCTCCGTATCTCACATGGGTTTCATAATTATAGGAATTGGTTCCATAACCAACATTGGACTAAATGGAGCTATTTTACAAATATTATCCCATGGATTTATTGGTGCTACACTATTTTTCTTAGCAGGAACGACTTGTGATAGAATGCGTCTTGTTTATCTCGAAGAACTGGGAGGGATATCTATACCAATGCCAAAAATGTTTACTATGTTTAGTAGCTTTTCAATGGCTTCTCTTGCCTTACCAGGAATGAGCGGTTTTGTTGCGGAATTAGTAGTATTTTTCGGACTAATTACTAGTCCAAAATTTATGTTAATGCCAAAAATGCTAATTACTTTTATAATGGCAATTGGAATGATATTAACTCCTATTTATTTATTATCTATGTTACGCCAAATGTTCTATGGATACAAGTTATTTCATGTTCCAAACGCTAATTTTGTGGATTCTGGACCAAGAGAACTCTTTCTTTTAATCTGTATCTTTTTACCAGTAATAGGAATTGGTATTTATCCAGATTTTGTTCTCTCGCTATCCGTTGACAGAGTAGAGGCTCTCTTATCCAATTATTATCCTAAATAGGATTTTTTTTAACTAGTCCTCTATATTTCATAATAGAAAAGCCAAAAAATTCCGAAAAAAGTAAAAAAGTCTAATTAGATCTATGTCTAATTTTCGGGAACCCCTTTGAACGTCTTTTCAAGGGGGTTCCCGAATCAAACAAAAATGGGAAAAACCTTCATTTTATAAATGTTTTATGTTATGTAATCATTTAGATGGTAATGTAAATGAACCATAACTATGTAAACCTATTCCTAAAAGATTGATACCAAAATAGCAGATCCAAATTATAAGAAATCCTATCGAAGCTACAAATGCAGAATTCGTACCTTTCCAATTTGCATTTGTTCTACTATGTAAATAAATTGCAAATATGGTCCAGGTAATAAATGCCCAAGTTTCCTTAGGATCCCAATTCCAATAGGATCCCCACGCCTCATTAGCCCATACTGCTCCACAAAGAATACCTATGGTTAAAAGGGTAAACCCTAGACTAATAACACGATAACTCCAAGAATCCAAACGCTCGGTTAATTGATATTTGTAATAATTTGGAAATGAAGGAAAAGAGGTGTTTTTTAAGGCACTTCTTTTTGCATAGAAATATTCAATCTCACTAAATAAAAATGTTTTAAGTAATTTTTTTTTTTTCTTTTTAGAAAAAAAATCGAAATTCTTTCGAAATCTAATGATTAGAAGAGCGGCGGATAATAAGGATCCGCACAAAAGAGTTGCATAGCTTAGTAACATCATACTGACATGCATCATTAACCACTGAGATTGGAGAGCAGGTACTAGTATTGTAGATTGATGCATTTCAGTTAAAAGACCAGACGTGGCAAAGCCTTGCGTTAAAATAGTACTTGGCGTAGTTATTGCGCTTAAATCATTTTTAGAGTTCTGTATCTTAGGAATAGTATGAAGAATATACAGAGCCCATGAAAGGAAGATCAATGACTCATATAAATTACTTAATGGAAAATGTCCCGAAGAAACCCAACGAGAAACTAAGAATCCTGTTATAGAGAAAAAAGTAGCTATCATTCCTTTTTCTGACGAATCACGTAATCCCCTAAGTTCACGAACTAATAAGGTTATCAAATGAATCGTAATCACAATTGAAATAGTTGAGAAAGAGATATGAGTTAGTATATGTTCTAAAGTTGCAAATAGCATAAAGAGAAGGTCCCATTACAAAATTGGAAATTTCGAACTGAATCCATTTTCTAATCTATTGTATTCTTTTTCGAGAATGCCGCCACTCGGACTCGAACCGAGATGCTTGAGCACTGCTTCCTAAGAGCAGCGTGTCTACCAATTTCACCATGGCGGCTAACTTGAAATAATAGTTAACTTAAAAGAATAATAGTTATTTTCTCGCGAATCGTCGAGATTGGGAGAATCCATAGAATTTAGGAAAATTAGAATTTCATCATTAAATACAAAGAGTTTTGTATATTGCAAGAATACTCTACTTTTGCTAATAGAATCCTCCTTTTTTTATGAGGATTCTATTAGCAAAAGTTCTTTGATAGAAAAAAAGAATACTGAGGACACAATATACCAAAACTTTTGTTCTATATAACCGAATAACAGAGGGATTAGTTCTAAGAATATTGTACCCAGGAATTAGACACATAAAAGTACATTCATTAATTAATCCAAATTATTCATTCATATTAAATAATTGGAATTTCTTTCTGATCGGTCAATTCAGATTATTTCAAAACCTGATTATTTGTTTGTTACCCAGAAAAACCTTTTGGTTTTGGCTGCTCATTGCCGCTCAAAAATGATCTTGATTTTGCTAAGGAATAAGATTGTACTATGGAAAAATAAGTTTTTTTCTTCCAAATATTTTTACGAATACGCTTTTTTGACATCGAAGTACGTTTTTTTGGAACTGCCATTCAAAAGGAGAATTAGTTTTTTCTAGTTGTATGTGAAAGACATCTATTGCTGCAAATCAATCCTTCTTTCTGTTTTTTCTTAGTATTTATACTTAGATACTGAAAGATAATGAAATTATAAATTATTTTTTACTTCATTTTGTCTAATGTGGATAAGACAAGAGTTTTTCGCGTATTTTTCATATATATTTAGACTTTGTTTTAATAATATACAATATATACAAAGATATATTATATACAAAGGTTTTCTATTTAAATCAATTTATATAGCAAATATACTCGATATATAAATGGGGGATAAGCCCCCATATAATATAGGGAGATAAAACGAAGATAAAATTCAAATAGTTAATTAAGTTGAGAAGATATTCAAGAATTGAATTCCTGTCAAAATAAAAAAAGAATTAGTCTCTTAAACAAGATATTCTAAAACTTAGATAATTCTAGTCATTAGGATTTCCATTTTATATGAAGTAAAGAATATTCGAGAATTTCCGATAAATATAAAATTCAAATCTAGTTGAAATTGAATCAATCAGTTACGAAATAAGAGAGCTATTTCATTTTAACAGAAAGAAAAAAAAGAATAGAAATCGAAAGTAAATTGATTCAATCTTTTTTTGTATTTTAATAAATATCTTTTTTTTATCTACTAACTAAATAACTAAATTCTTTGATTAACTTTTTGAATTTAAGCAACTAAATCCATTCTGAATTTTTGAATATTTCAATGAGACAAATTTAGAAAAAATAAAAATTCCAGTATTTTTTTCTTATTCTTATTTGCAAAATTTCTTCAGAAAGAAATAAGAATAGGTTTGGTGAATCGGAAACAATTTTATAGAAAAAAATAACTATAAATTTCAACTAAAAATTGCTATTTCTTTTCTTATGGAACATACATATCAATATGCCTGGGTAATCCCTCTTCTCCCACTTCCAGTTATTATGTCAATGGGGTTTGGCCTTTTTCTTATTCCGACAGCAACAAAAAATCTTCGTCGCATATGGGCTTTTCCTAGTGTTTTACTCTTAAGTATAGCTCTGGTATTCTCGGTTCACCTGTCTATTCAACAAATAAAAGGTAGTTCTATCTATCAATATCTATGGTCTTGGACCATCAATAATGACTTTTCCTTAGAATTTGGATACTTGATCGACCCTCTTACTTCTATTATGTTAATACTAATTACTACTGTAGGAATCCTGGTTCTTATTTATAGTGACGATTATATGTCTCACGATGAGGGATATTTGAGATTTTTCGTTTATATAAGTTTTTTTAATACTTCCATGTTGGGATTGGTTACTAGTTCCAATTTGATACAAATTTATTTTTTTTGGGAACTTGTGGGAATGTGTTCCTATTTATTGATAGGCTTTTGGTTTACACGACCACTTGCAGCGAGTGCTTGTCAAAAAGCTTTCGTAACTAATCGTGTAGGGGATTTTGGTTTATTATTAGGAATTTTAGGTTTTTTTTGGATAACAGGTAGTTTAGAGTTTCGGGATTTGTTCAAAATAGCTAATAACTGGATTCCTAATAATGGGATTAATTCATTACTTACTATTTTGTGTGCTTTTTTATTATTTCTTGGGGCAGTTGCAAAATCTGCACAATTCCCTCTTCACGTATGGTTACCCGATGCTATGGAAGGACCCACTCCCATTTCGGCTCTTATACACGCAGCAACTATGGTTGCTGCGGGGATTTTTCTTGTAGCTCGACTTCTTCCTCTTTTTATATCCCTACCTTTGATAATGAGTTTCATTTCCTTAGTAGGTACAATAACACTTTTTTTAGGAGCTACTTTAGCTCTTGCTCAGAGAGATATTAAAAGAAGCTTAGCCTATTCTACAATGTCTCAATTGGGTTATATGATGTTAGCTCTAGGTATAGGTTCTTATCAAGCAGCTTTATTCCATTTGATCACTCATGCTTATTCGAAAGCCTTATTGTTCTTGGGATCCGGATCCGTTATTCATTCAATGGAACCTCTTGTTGGATATTCACCAGATAAAAGTCAGAATATGGTTCTTATGGGTGGTTTAAAAAAATATGTTCCTATTACAAGAATAACTTTTTTATTGGGTACACTTTCTCTTTGTGGTATTCCACCTCTTGCTTGCTTCTGGTCCAAAGATGAAATCCTTAGTAATAGTTGGTTGTATTCACCTTTTTTTGGAATAATAGCTTCTTTTACTGCAGGATTAACTGCATTTTATATGTTTCGAATATATTTACTTACTTTTGATGGGTATTTGCGTGTTCATTTTCAAAATTACAGTAGTACAAACGAAGGTTCGTTGTATTCAATATCCTTATGGGGAAAAAGCATACCCAAAGGAGTCAATAGAGATTTTGTTTTATCAACAATGAAGAGTGGAGTTTCTTTTTTTTCACAAAATATACCCCAAATTCCTGGTAATACAAGAAATAGGATAGGATTCTTTAGTACTTCCTTTGGAGCGAAAAATACTTTTGTTTATCCTCGCGAAACAGGAAATACTATGCTATTTCCTCTTCTTATATTACTGCTTTTTACTTTGTTCATTGGATCCATAGGAATCCATTTTGATAATGGAGTAATGGATAATGGAACATCGGAGTTAACCATATTATCAAAGTGGCTAACCCCTTCAATAAGCCTTTTCCAAGAAAGTTCTAATTCTTCTATAAATTCATATGAATTTCTAACTAATGCAATTTCTTCTGTAAGTTTAGCTATTTTTGGTCTATTCATAGCATATATATGTTATGGATCCGCTTATTCCTTTTTTCAGAATTTGAATTTGAAAAATTCCCTTGTAAAAGGAAATCCTCAAAAGAACCTTTTGGATCAAGTAAAAAAAAAAGTATATAGTTGGTCATATAATCGAGGTTATATAGATGTTTTCTATACTAGGCTCTTTATCCTGGGTATAAGAAGATTTGCTGAACTAACGCATTTTTTTGATAAAGGTATTATTGATGGAATTATCAATGGAGTAGGTCTTGCTGGTTTTTGTATAGGAGAAGAGATAAAATATGTGGGAGGAGGGCGAATATCGTCTTATCTATTCTTTTTTTTATGTTATGTATCCTTCTTCTTATTCTTTTTTCTTCCTTAATTCATTATTCCATGAATTCCTCCATGAATTCCTCAAAACGAGGCTCATCAAAATGCAAAATCTAAAACTACTATAAGACTACTAATAAAATAAGAAAAAAATTCGAACGATTAAATTACTTCTCCCGAATATCCAACTGACTTATTAATTTCTTATAACGTACTCTATTTTTCTTTGCCAAATAAGCCAGCAAACGTTGACGTTTTCCCAAAAGTCTTCGTAGACCTCTTTCCGATGAAAAATCTTTTTTGTGTAATTCCAAATGTGAAGCAAGTCTCCGTATCTTATTGGTGAAACTGAATACTTGAAATTCAACAGAACCCCTGTTTTCTTGTTTTTCTTCTTTAACCATAAATCAAAAAATTTTTCTACCTCCTTTCTTTTTCATGTATTTTTCTGATCAGGAAAAATAAAAAATTATGTCAGTTATTTTGAAGTTATTCGAATCTCGTACACACAAAAATTTGCAATTATTCATCTACTGCTGGAATCTATAATTTGGGTTTATTTTATCGATGCAAATTGGATTTGGATAGAAGGGTACATTCTTTTATTTTAGATAGAAGAAACATTTCTTCTATCTAAAATAAAAGAATTTTGCTGATTTATTTATTGCTATATCCAATTTATAGAATTGATACACCATTTAATTGATATCATTTAGCAAAATGAAACACAGCATATGCATCCATCTTTCGGCTCGAGAATTTCACGGGAGAGAGATATAGTATAAGAAATAGGCTATTAAGTAACTCTAAATGAATTGTGGATACATCTGTATCCTTAACATACTGAAACGACTGCCATTATTCGTATCAAAGCAATAGCGATTCATAAAAGCTAAATCTTGTAATCAATGGTGGGCCAATAATGAATTTTTTTGCATATGTATTAAGACGCTTGGTCTGATTTCGAAATTGTCCAGAGTTTTTTATGTTGTTTTCATTACAAAATGATGGATCTCCTTCCGTAACTTTCCAATTACGAGTACGAGAATTGAAAGACATGAAAATTCTCAATTCTCTACAGCGTCTAGGAGATAGATAGAATATTTTCAGGAACAAGAAAATCAGAAGAATCTTTTTCTCTATTCACTACCATTCCGCGTCTTCGACTTCTATTAGTTTCTTTTCTTCTTTAATGCAATAGCTATAGTTTGATATAGAATACATTTCTCAAAGTAATGGAAACCATTCTCTTATAGGAAATGGTTTGAAAATCGCTATTCCACCTTTTAGGTTTAGGTATCGTGAAAAGTGATACCTGTGAAGATCGTGCATTTCAGTCACATTCAGATCTGTTTTTCGAGTTCATGATATAACCAAATTGGATGGATCTTCCACTCGTTTAGCTAAGAAAGAATAGATGCGGAGTTGGATAATAGATCGATATGAAGATCATGAGCTGCCCCATAATGACATAATGAAACCACCAGTAGTCGCGAATATCTCCTTCTTCCCTAACCCAAGATTGGAGAAAGAAGATCTAAGAGGGATCTATGTAGAATGTGGTC